GCCGGGGTATCAAAAAATCTTTTAGACGAAAGAAAGCTTCTTTCCTTTTTTCTATGGGAAATATCCTCGGTATTGAAATGGAATTCGAATGAAATTACTAATCAAATAAATCTCTATCGAAATTAGGATCTAATGAGTCTTTATAGTCTATAGTATAGAATCAAAACGAAAGATTAAATGAAATCATTAAATCAAAAATAAAGAAAGACTTTTTTGATTTAATGCATAATCATACCAGGGTAATTCTCCTTTTTCAAGTGGGAGAGATGGCTGAGTGGACGAAAGCGGCGGATTGCTAATCTGTTGTACGACTTATTCGTACCGAGGGTTCGAATCCCTCTCTTTCCGTCTCCTCTGATGACTTGAGATTTTCCTTTTAAAATAAAAATAAAAAATCCGAACTATTTTCTCTGATTTTAGCATAGTTCACTGTCTAGAATAGCGAAAATCATAACAAAATTGGGAAATTGAGCAAGGAAAAAAAACCGCCTTTTTTATTCTTCACGCCCAGGATTACGTCCTGGATCATTAGATAGGAATCCAAAGATGAAGAGAGAAACAAAGAATATCACTACTGTGTAAACGAAGAGTTTGAGAGTAAGCATTACAAAATCTCCAAGATCATTTTTGGAAAAAGGGAGAATAGATTATCCATTTTTAGACCGCATATCCTATTTTGTTTGACACCAAGAAATGAAGTGCTTTCTACAAAAGAAAGTCAGTTTCAGAAATGCATTTGTAACAAGATTCTTTCACCAAAATTCTCTTTCATGCCCCAGCTCTCTCTATATACAATATATATTAGGGGACCCTAATTAATACTAGTAGGGTCCTTGGCCACTGGAAGTAGAAGGTAAAAATGAGGAATAGGCGATCCCAAAATTTCTATGTGTGAATCGAGGGTTCCTAATATAAGACTTGTCGTAGCTTATCAATTATTAGAATCTTTTTCTCCTAAAAAACTAGGAATGTTGGTAAGACAGTCGTAAAAATATCATCGAAAACTTACAGCAGCTTGCCAAACAAGGGCTAAGAGCAAAAAGAGAACAGGTATGACTGGCATAACATCTACGATTGGATTCAAAAAAGCGTAAGCCTCGGGCAATTTAGCGAAAACAAAACTAATTGAATGAAGGGCAGAATTAAGACAGATACAGATCAAACTAAAGATATTCAGCATAACAAACATTTCCTTCTTTAATTGTATTTTGATTGAGTGATATGATAGAAGGAAAAAAATAAAGTAATTAAGGTACACCAAAAATGTTTATTTTTCTTTGAATCACCCAATCAAAAAGCCTTCCCTGCTCAAACGAGAGTAGAAGGAATAATACTTTGATACATTATCTTAATTGAATTATATGTAATGATCAATAAATTCTGTTGGATTCTACAACTACACGTGTTAAATCCTAGCAATAATCGAATCTATTTCATAGAGATTTGAGCGGAAATTGACGAATACCCAATAACAATATTATTGTTTCTTAGTATGAAATAAAAGCCTAAATGGGGCGTGGCCAAGCGGTAAGGCAACGGGTTTTGGTCCCGGTACTCGAGGGTTCGAATCCTTCCGTCCCAGAGCAGTCCGATTCGAAACTCGTTTTTAGAATCTTCTGCTTCACTTTTTTTTTTAAGTGGTCTCATCGAAATGCGTACCTATACACATAAAATACATATAAAAAAGTCTAAAGTATACAAGGGCTATGGGCCTATATGAGCCAATGATTATTCATGATTCCATATTGAATCAATTCCATACGAGTTTGAAACAAGAGGTATGTTATGGTAAAACTTCGTTTAAAACGATGTGGGAGAAAGCAACGTGCGACTTGAAGGACATGATCGTGTGTGGACCCTTACATCCACCATTTTTTATCGGAATAAAAATGTTTCTTGGCTCGACATAGTTTGTTCTGTTCCACTAGATCAACCCTTTTTTGCTAGGTTGTAAATAGTATCTCATGGAGCTCGAGCAGAACGAAAAGTGTTTTTCATTTCTCAGGGAAAAGGGTCTAGGGTTAGTGTCAATCAATAAATGGTAAAAACTTCGTAAGTATATCTTCAATATAGAAAGAAATCAATCGAAAACATCCGAATTCAACAAAAGTTTCAAGGAGATTTTGTTGGAATTGAGAAAACGATTTGGATTTCGATCATAAGTCTAGCACACGGGAATCCACCGTTCGTATGATTCTTCTCTAGAAAGAAATCGCAAAAGGTACGTTGCTGCCATTTTGAAACGATTAAAAATCATCGAAGTAATGTCTAAACCCAATGATTCAAAGCAAAGATAAAGGATCCCGGAACAAGAAAACACCATTTTTTAATTGTCTCAACCATTACAAAAGGGATTCTAAACGAGACAAACAAAATAGGTGAGAGACAGCTCAATAAATGAAATGGCTACGTCTAAGGATTTTCCTTTTAGCTCTTTGAGAATTAGACAACTTGAGTTATGAGTACGGATGATTTTTCTTTTTCAGGACGGAAGAAAAAATGAATCAAAGCATAGTAATGAATGTAATGAATTTGAAAATATTAGAGATCAATTTGGAACTATAAACTATACAATTCAAATCATTCTTTCTCGAGCCGTACGAGGATAAAACCTCCTATACGTTTCTAGGGGGGGGCATTGTTCATCTCTATCTATCCCAATGAGCCATCTATCGAATCGTTGCAATTGATGTTCAATCCCGAAGAGAAGGACGAGATCTCGGGAAAGTGGGTTTTTACGATCCGAAACAGAAGCAAACCTATTCAAATGTTCCCTCTATTCTATATTTCCTCGAAAGGGGTGCTCAACCCACCGAGATTGTTCACGATATTTCAAAAAAAGGGCTGTGTGAGAAACTTCAGGTTAATTAAACGAACAAAAAAAGACTGAAAAAGTAGGCAAAGAGAGGCTGGGCTGTCCTCTCCTCTGTGGGTATTATGGTTTGATTCCTTTTTGTACAAATAGGGTCGAACTTAGGAATTATGTATGTATCGGAAGTCTACAAAGAAGGAGAATCAAATAGGAGAATGACTAATACAAAATCCAAAAGGAGGATCAAAGAATGACGAATCTGTGCCAAGGAATCTTACATTTGGCCCTCATCCTTGGGGCTATGAAAGGGATCGATTCCATGAGAGGATAAGTCCGGCCCAAACTAAGATGACAAAAACGACCGCGAGTGTTTCATACTTGACGAAGGAACTGGAAAAATGGACGAAAAATGGGCAAAACGCCCAACTATTAGGTGGTCTCGCGGCATGGTTCTCACAAAGGGTCATTCCGCTGTACTGAAAGAGAAGATTGACAGAGAAACTCAATCTGTACCTAATTTTGGAAGTGTTGAACAGGAGGAGTCAAATTCGGATCCTCGGATCGATTCTCAATTTCTGGAAGACCAGCAGACTAACAAACTCAATCGGGACCTAATTTTAGAAGCGTTGAACTGGAGGAGTCAAGTACGGAGGAGTCGAGAATTCGAGCTATGAGACTAAGTGCGAAACTCTATGACAAATATGTCCGGTTAAGCGAAAATCAGGAACTTTGCCTAGAATGGCAAAAGGACTTGCTTAAGAGGTATGAAACATCTAAGCAGCAACTCTCCTCAGATGAATTGTCACGATTTCAAGCGGAGCTTGAGAGCAAGATCCACTTAAAAACGGAAGAAATTTCTCACTTAATCGAGGAACTGAGGATCTTTCAAAGAGAAGCACTGGCGATCCATGAGGCGGAGTAGACTCACCAGACTCTCGCTATCCCCCGTCCCGCGGTTACGCAATCTGCAACTCTCAAAAGATAGGGCACCTTCCGTCTATGAATATAGATCTATCATAGGCGGGCTCGCCCCACAGAAATTGTTCACGATATTTCAAAAAAGGGCTGTGTGAGGAACTTCGGGTTAATTAAACGAACAAAAAAAAGAAAAAGTAGGCAAAGGGCGGCTGGGCTGTCCTCTGTGAGTCTTTTTTTTATTGAAATTTATTTTCATTCAAAATTAGGGCTATACGGATTCGAACCGTAGACTTTCTCGGTAAAACAGATCAAACTTTTTATTATCGAAATGATTCGAACTATTTCAAAGACCCAACGTGCATTTTTGTTGCATTGGGCTCTTTCATCAACTGATATAAATATCAGATAGTTTGCCATACTTTTTCTTGACAGAAAGATAACGAGATGGCTCCACGTGCTCTGATTCATTATTTGAATGCTGATCCAAAGCGATCCAAAGTGTTTCAAAGAAGAGTTACCTTGACATAGGTCTGCTTCCGGCCTAGATTAACCTAAGTGAAATGAAGTCTCTATCGCTCCGCTCAAAGAGTCAAATATGAAACTTTATACACCTTAAAGTTCATAGGACGAAAAGATATTAGTTTGAGGTCCTTAGACTCAATTATGCCTAGCATTGAATGGACTGGGTATTTACCTTATCAATTATGAAATCAACGGTGGGGTCCATTTGTAGCCTAAAATTGACACCCAAATCGGACCGAACCAAAAGTCAAGCTATTGTTCTCTTGTTTCCTCGAATACATAGAGTAAGACCTAGATTTCTCCATAATATCAATTCTGTTGATTGCATGATGGACTCCCCTGAAAAACATTGGCGCGCGTGTAAACGAGGTGCTCTACCTAACTGAGCTATAGCCCTTGTGCTACCTATTTTAGTATGTAAAGAATTTCTTGTCAAGATGAATATAATATCCCACATGATAGCTTCGGATCTGTTTCCTGCCATGCCAAAGATTGGTATTGCGTAGAAATAAGATTTCGTCTATAATCAATCCATCGATATGATGGGTCCCTTCTGTTTCTCTTTGTGATGATAAATGACCTACTTAACCCAGTGGTTAGAGTATTGCTTTCATACGGCGAGAGTCATTGGTTCAAATCCAATAGTAGGTAGAACTTATTCGATACCAGAGGCACTGGTATCGCATAAGTTTTGCTACCCACCATCTTTTGTATTTATTCCCCCCAATCCTCGGATTCTAGTTCTTTTTGGGTTGGCCCAGATTCCCCCTACATTGTCGGGGATTCAATTGGAAGAATCCAAATCCGTGGGATAAATGTGGGATTATTTGGGTGTCCCAAGGAGAGGTGAAATAACATCGAGAGTCTCCATTCGTGTCCGAGCTCGTTTGACAGCTAAATTTGCCTCAATTGTTTGTCTCTTGCCTTCAGCTCTACTCAAGTTAGCTTCAGTTATTTCAAGAGTTTGCTGAGCTTCTTGTGGATCAATGTCACTATCTTTTTCCGCATCATTTACTAAAATGGTGATCTCATTATTGCCTATTCTAGCGAAACCACCCATGAGAGCTATTTTTACCCATTGGTCGTTAAGACGTATTCTCAATATACCTATATCTAGAGCGGTGGCAATAGGGGCGTGATTTGGTAATACACCAATTTGGCCACTATTAGTAGATAAAATGATTTCTTTCACTTCTGCATCCCAAACAATTTGATTAGGAGTCAATACACAAAGATTAAAAGTCATTTCTGGCTCTCCACTTCTAAGTTCATAGCCTTCGCGGTAGCTTCATCGATGGTACCTACCAAATAAAAGGCCTGCTCAGGAAGACCATCTAATTCTCCGGAAAGGATCAGTTGAAACCCCTTAATTGTTTCTGCTAGACCAACATATTTCCCTGGAGAACCAGTAAAGACTTCTGCTACGAAGAAGGGTTGTGATAAGAAACGTTCCATTTTTCGTGCTCTTGCTACAGTTAAACGATCCTCTTCCGACAATTCGTCCAACCCAAGGATAGCTATAATGTCCTGAAGTTCTTTATAACGTTGTGAAGTTTGCTTAACTCTTTTCGCAGTTTCGTAATGTTCCTGACCAACAATCCGAGGTTGTAGCATAGTTGACGTGGAATCTAAAGGATCTACTGCTGGATAGATCCCTTTGGCAGCGAGTCCTCTGGAGAGTACGGTAGTCGCATCTAAATGTGCAAATGTCGTAGCAGGGGCGGGGTCGGTTAAATCGTCCGCAGGGACATAAACTGCTTGAATAGAAGTTATGGATCCCTTTTTGGTAGAAGTAATTCTTTCTTGCAAAGAACCCATTTCTGTACTAAGAGTAGGTTGATAACCCACAGCAGAAGGCATTCTGCCCAATAAGGCGGATACTTCAGATCCTGCTTGTACAAAACGGAAAATATTGTCGATAAATAGAAGGACGTTTTGTTTATTAACATCCCGGAAATATTCTGCCATGGTTAGGGCAGTCAAACCAACCCTCATACGAGCTCCCGGCGGTTCATTCATCTGCCCATAGACTAGAGCTACTTTTGATTCTGCAATATTTTGTTCATTAATCACTCCAGACTCTTTCATTTCCATGTAAAGGTCATTCCCTTCACGAGTACGTTCGCCTACTCCGCCAAATACGGATACACCCCCGTGAGCTTTGGCAATGTTGTTGATCAATTCCATGATGAGTACTGTTTTACCCACTCCAGCTCCACCGAATAGTCCTATTTTTCCCCCACGACGATAAGGCGCTAAAAGATCCACGACTTTAATCCCGGTTTCAAAAATAGATAATTTGGTATCTAATTCTATAAAAGCAGGCGCGGATCTATGAATAGGCGATGTTTTTCGAATATCTACAGGACCTAAATTATCAACAGGTTCTCCAAGAACGTTGAAAATTCGTCCGAGAGTCGATCCACCGACTGGAACACTTAGAGGAGCTCCCGTGTCAATCACATCCATTCCTCTCATCAGACCATCTGTAGCACTCATAGCTACAGCTCTCACTCGATTATTTCCTAATAATTGCTGTACCTCACAAGTCACATTAATTTGCTGGCCGGCAGTATCTTGACCCTTCACTACCAAAGCGGTGTAAATATTAGGCATCTTGCCGGGGGGAAAGGATACATCCAATACCGGACCAATGATTTGAGCAATACGCCCCGGTTGTTTTTCTTCAAGTGTAGAAACCCCAGGACCGGAAGGAGTAGGATTGATTCTCATAATCATAAACAAGTGAAAGAGGTCAAATTTTTGACAAACAAAAAAAAAATTCCCCGAGCGAGACAAAATGGCTCCGGGAATTGAAAAAGAATTAGGAGTTAGCAGTTAGTACTTCAGTCGCATCCAACCGAATCCAATTCCATTGTTTACTCATTCAATGCATGAATTTTCAAGTTCAACCAACCCCATTCCCCTCTAGGATTTACATCTACAACATAGATCACTGTCAAGAGTGAATTTATTATTAGTTAGATATTTCGATTGACGGGATTACAAAGTGGAAAAACTGGGATTGGGTTGCGCCATACATAGGAACGAGTATACAATAATGATGTATTTGGCGAATCAAATACAAAATGGTCTAGGTCTAATAATGAACCATTCTGATTAGTTGATTATAGTCTTTGTGAAAGATTCCTGCGAAAGGTTTGATTTCATTCACGGCTAATTCCCGTCGAGTAGACCTTGTCGTTGTGCGAATTCTTAATTCATGAGTTGTAGGGAGGGACTTATGT